CTAGGGATCCAACAAACAACGTAAATAGAACCAATACAAGTATAGGAAATAACATAGTATTATCCGATTCATAAGGATACGAAAAAAACTTCTTATTTCCAAAACGGGTAATAGTAATAAAGGGTTGTGTGATGTTTCTTGCATTCTGATCAATTTGATCCGTTTTTTTTGAAAAAAAAGAAAAAATCTCAGGATTTTTCATTGTTAATAACGTTAATAAACTAAAATTTTTGTTAATTGTTTTTGAATCTTCTTTACCCCATAAAGATATTGAATAGAATGGAGTATTCTTTTTGCCACTATAATTTTGAAAATGAACGTTTAAATGTCCTTCAAAAGTAAGTAAATAGATTCGAAACATATAAAATGCGGTTAATCCCGCTGTAAACCAAGCTATTATTGCGAAAATTGGTGAATATAACCAAGTATCATTAAGAATTTCATCTTTGGACCAAAAACAAGCAAGCGGCGGAATACCACAAAGAGAAAGTGTACCTAATAAAAAAGAGGTTTTGGTAATTGGGACATGCTTTGTTAAACCCCCCATAAAAACCATATTCTGACTTTTATTTGGAGAATATCCAACAAGAGTTTCCATTGAATGAATAACGGATCCAGATCCTAAAAATAATAATGCTTTCGAATAAGCATGAGTAATCAAATGAAATAAAGCACTTCGATAAGACCCCATACCTAGAGCTAACATCATATAACCCAATTGAGACATTGTGGAATAGGCTAAACCTCTCTTAATGTCTTTTTGAGCAAGGGCAAAAGTTGCTCCGAATAATATTGTTATTACTCCTACCAAAGAGATGAAATTCATTATATGAGGGATAACTATGAAAAGAGGAATAAGCCGAGCTACAAGAAAAATGCCCGCTGCTACCATAGTAGCAGCATGTATAAGAGCCGAAATAGGAGTAGGCCCCTCCATGGCATCCGGTAACCATACATGAAGGGGAAATTGTGCAGATTTAGCAACTGCACCGGCAAATAATAGAACAGCACAGAAAGTAACAAATAAAAAATTGACTTCATTATGATTATTAGAAATCAAGTTATTTAATATTTTGAATAAATCTCTAAATTCGAAACTCCCTGTTATCCAATAAAAACCTAAAATTCCTAATAATAAACCAAAATCCCCAACACGATTAGTTACAAATGCCTTTTGGCAAGCATTTGCAGCAACAGGCCGTGTGAACCAAAACCCTATTAATAGATATGAACACATTCCTACCAATTCCCAAAAAATATAAATTTGTATCAAATTCGAACTAGTAACTAATCCTAACATAGAAGTACTGAAAAAACTCATATAAGCAAAAAATCTCAAATATCCTTGATCATAAGACATATAATTATCACTATAAATAAGAACCATAATTCCAATAGTAGTAATCAATATTGACATAATAGAAGTAAGCGGGTCGATCAAGTAACCAAATTCTAAAGAAAAATCATTATTTATGATCCAAGACCATACATATTGATAGATAGAACTGCCATTTATTTGCTGAATAGACAGATTGATCGAAAAAAGCATGACTATACTTAACAAAAAAACACTTTGAAAAGCCCACATACGGCGAAGACTTTTTGTTGCCGACGGAAAAAGAAGAAGTCCCGCTCCTATTAACATAGGAACTGGAAGTGGAAGGAAAGGAATTATCCACGCATATTGATATGTCTGTTCCATAAAAAAGTTTTTTATTCTTAATTGATTGTTTCCGATTTTCCGGATCCTACCCCCTTTCAATTTCAAAACAAAAGGGGTCAATAAAAAAATCAAGAAATCTACTAACTTAAAGATATTTTTCGAATTTTATATATTATCTGGGTCTTTCCAAAAGACTTTAAATATTAAAATAAATAAGTTACAATTGGGCAAATGATATGACCAACTTGCTCATAAAAAGTACATTTAGTTATTAACTAATATTTTTCTTCAAAAAATGAAAATACTCAATTTCATTATTATTAGAGAACTTTATATTCATAAAGTAAGGATAAAAGATTACACTCAAAATATTACTTGATTATGATATAAATCGATATGAATCATAGGATTAACCAAGGTAAAAATTTTGTACTAATCGCGCTTTTTAGTTAGTTTGTTTCAAATCATTAACTAGTTTCATTCTAATTCTAATTATATAAGATATATTTTTTTATTTTAACAAAGAGGGTAAACTAAAATCCAATTTAATAAAAAAAATCACTAAGACTTTTTTAACAAAACGCGTATCTTTTAACAAATTAATTACTTTAATTATTAGTTTGATTCGAATTTGAAAATGGAAATTGGAAACATTCTTTACTCAAGTTTGACCAATTAATATAAAAAATGAAAGTTTTCATTAGGCAATGGGTTTTTAAAGGGTTCTTAAACCCTCGGGTGTATTTTTTCTGTATAAATGAAAGAAATGTAGAAAAAAAGACAGAGCTCAAAAAGGAAGATCTTTTTTAGATTCTTTGTCTCACCAAATCAAATTTATATAGTACAACAGGGGATTCTATAGATATAGATGTGAATTATAAAGAACACAAAATAAAGATACGAATCAATAAAACGAGTATTTCTTACGAATATTATATGTATATATAGATATATAAACTTTTGTTGAAAAACAAAAAATAAGTATATAGATTATTATCTAGAGAATAAACTCGATAATGAATAGATTCGTTTTACCAATAGATGTCTTTCACATCCAACTAGAACAATGAGTAACCTCTTAATTTTTAAATGGCAGTTCCAAAAAAACGTACTTCTATATCAAAAAAGCGTATTCGTAAAAATATTTGGAAAGGTAAGGGATCTTGGGCAGCCTTAAAAGCGTTGTCATTAGGTAAATCTCTTTCTACCGGAAACTCAAAAAGTTTTTTTGTTCGACAAAAAAAAAATAAGTCATAAAAGAAAACATTGGAATAATCTGAATAGAAAAATAGGCCCATTTCATTCTTAATAGGAGATTAACAAATCTATTGTTTGTGACTAATCAATATCAACTAGAACTCGCTTCGCCGTTAGGATATATATAATAAGAATTCTTTGGTTTAGTAGGGATTAGTCAATTATAACAAGCTTTTGAAAAAAGGATAAAGACAAGATACAAAATTTGAGCCTTTTTAGTCTATTTTCTTGTTTTGGGGGTGGGGAGTCCTTTTTCCCCATCAACTTATTTGTCACAATTAAAATAATCGAAGTTTTTCTATATTTCTATATATAGATATGAAGAAGGGTAAAAAATAGGTCTTTAGTTAAAATAAAAACATCGTTGAAACTTATTTATTTATTTTTATTTGGAAAATTTTTTGTGTAACTTTCTGACTTCTTATTTATCTGAATTTCTCTGAATTAATCTATTAGTTTAGAATATAGAAATTTATCATATATCCGTTTCTTTCAACTCAACCAACAAAAGCCTGTAATTTTTTGTCCGAATTAATGTGTCAGTTTTGAGTAATAAAAAGGGGTCTTCTTTTTTGTTCATCGGTAAAATCCATTTTTCACTTTTAGGAAATAATAGAAATGATAAATCTTTTATGAAAAAAAAAAAAAACAATCTTTTATAGTTCTATCAATAACTAGCAATAACTAGAGGGTTAAACTTTATAGTTTCAAGAGTTCAAGTCTGTTGAATTTTAGAAGAGCATAAACTACACCAAAGCACTAAGGTAAATAAAACTCATATCCCAGAATAATGAACCTTCCAATTTGTATTTGAACAAAGTTTTCTTCCGCATTTGAATCTTTACTAAAAAATTTTTATTTAGTTGACTCCTTAAATCTCGACGATTGATTACGAATAAGCTATTATGAATTCGAACAAGCCGCTATGGTGAAATCGGTAGACACGCTGCTCTTAGGAAGCAGTGCGAGAGCATCTCGGTTCGAGTCCGAGTGGCGGCAGACCTTCTTCGAAAAGAGATACAATGGATTATAAATTCTAGAATGAATTCAATTCCTGATTTATATTTCAGGATTCCTCCTTTTTAAAATTTTGATAATTTTATATGATATTTTCAACTTTAGAGCATATATTAACTCATATTTCCTTTTCCATCGTTTGCATTGTAATTACAATTCATTTGATAACTTTATTAATCGATGAAATCATAAAACTAAATAATTCGTCAGAAAAGGGAATGATAGCTACTTTTTTATGTATAACCGTATTATTAGTCACTCGTTGTATTTATTCTGGACATTTACCACTAAGTGATTTATATGAATCATTAATCTTTCTTTCATGGAGTTTATCATTTATTCATAGAGTTCCATATTTCAAAAAAAATAAAAGCCATTTAAGCACAATAACTGCGTCAAGTGTTATTTTTACCCAAGGCTTTGCTACTTCGGGTCTTTTAACTGAAATACATCAATCCGCAATATTAGTACCCGCTCTCCAATCCGAGTGGTTAATAATGCACGTAAGTATGATGATATTGGGCTATGCAGCTCTTTTATGTGGATCATTATTATCAGTAGCACTTCTGGTCCTTACATTTCGAAAAAAAAGAAATCTCCTTTGTAAGAGGAACCCCCGGTTATTAAAATTAACCGAGGGATTTTCCTTTGGTGAAATACAATACATAAATGAAATAAACAATATTTTTGGAAATGCTTCTTTTTTTTCTGATAACAATTATTACAGGTCCCAATTGATTCAACAGTTGGATTATTGGAGTTATCGTGTGATTAGTCTAGGTTTTATCTTTTTAACTATAGGTATTCTTTCAGGAGCAGTATGGGCTAATGAAGCATGGGGGTCCTATTGGAATTGGGACCCAAAGGAAACTTGGGCATTTATTACTTGGATCGTATTTGCGGTTTATTTACATACTAGAACCAATACAAATTTACAGGTTGAAAATTCCGCAATTGTGGCGTCTATGGGCTTTCTTATAATTTGGATATGCTATTTTGGGGTCAATCTATTAGGAATAGGACTACATACTTATGGTTCATTTACGTTAACATCTAATTGAAT